CTATACCAAAGGTTTAGAAGACCTCTGTCCTATCCATTAGACAATGGACGCTTTTCATTCCAATTTTCCTATTTCTTGTTCGGAAAAATAGTTGAACCAATTCCGGGAATTCCGTATTCAAGTCAATGATGCATTACATTAATTATATTCATAAAATTTTTTATAAAATAATAAAAATCTCAAAATATTTAATTCTATTTTTTTCTTATTTCTTATTAATTTAATAAAAAAATAAAGTAAAAGCGGGTAGCGGGAATCGAACCCGCATCGTTAGCTTGGAAGGCTAGGGGTTATAGTCGACGTTGATTCATCATTTTTAACGTCTCTAATTCAAAACTGAACGTGAAACTTTGGTTTCATTCGGCTCCTTTATGGAAGATGTATAAATTCCTATATTAAGACATGAACGAAAAAAAAATTCCACCCATAACATCTATGTCAGCTTTTCTGTCTGAATGTATTCAGAACAACCCGCTTTCTAGACGATCCCTATAGAAAAGAAGGGGATTGTATTATAACAACCTTTCTAGTTACTTCGTTCTCTATTTCTATGTGAGAGAATCCTTAGGAAAAGCATTTTGTTTCTACCGAGCTAAAACAATTTGTCGATGTCTCTAGTAAACCAAAGTCATTGTTTAATAGCCATTTTGCTTCAATTTCCGTAATACAAATTCCAAATTAAAGATTTAGTTACGATTAGAAAGCCACTTTCTATCTTTATCCATGGATCCTTTACTCATACTTATTCAATTAGAAGTATTGATCTAATAAAAAAAAAAAATTATGTTTCGTAATCTCATAATCCAATTTTTCAATTTTTAATTGATTCTTGGATACAAATCACGAGAATGTATATTCTTCCTCGAATTTTTCATTGAGAGGTAAAGGATTAAATCCTTTTAAGAAATAAAGTTTTTGGTCGGAATGAAATATTAATCAAACCGAAAGACCCCTTAACTATATAAAGGATTCTAGAACGAATCACACTTTTACCACTAAACTATACCCGCTACAATTCGATTATTGTATATAAATGAACCTTTTGTCGAACAAGAAAATGGGTCGTAATAAAAAGTGAAAAGAGTCAAAAGAAAGGATAGGATCATAAAATAATCATGAAAATTAGAGCGTTTACGTGTTGTATCAGAGAACCCAATGAGATTCGGAAAAGAGAATTCAATAACTAAAACTAAATAACAAGTGTTTTTTTGACGGAGGTTTTTGACCTAGACGTCTCGACAAAACTACTTAAGCCATAACATACATGAAAATGTATTGTGCAAGAATCCACAGTTCCCTTTTTGTTATTTGTTTACTTTACTAAAATAAAAGGAATAAAGAAAATAAAGAATAAATATAAAAAATTAAGATAAGAAACGACACTTTGATTCGATATCATTTGATTCTATATCATAGAAATCAAAAGAGTTGTTATTTTTCCAATCGTAATAACAAGCAAGTATTTTAGTTTTCAAATAAAAAAAAATTATTTATGATTCGTTGGAACAATAAATGGCGGGCCCGGCCTGGTCAGTACTTAGCCGGGCCGTGGAACTAAAAAGCACTCTCGGATGAAAAAAAAAATATTATGAAGGGCTCTTTCAATCCTTATTTTTTATAATGTAACATAGTATTATCCTTTTTCAATTGGGAGGAGAGATGGCTGAGTGGACTAAAGCGTCGGATTGCTAATCCGTTGTACGAGTTTTTCGTACCGAGGGTTCGAATCCCTCTCTTTCCGTTTTTGTTGATGACTTGGTATTTTCTTTCGAATTTTTCGCGAGCTCTTTTTATTTTAAATAGTTAAAAATGTGTAATAGATAAAATCCTACTAAGAACATTTTAAAATCAAGCAAGGAAAACAAAAACCTTATCTTTTATTCTTCACGTCCAGGATTACGTCCTGGATCATTAGACAGGAATCCGAAAATAAAGAGAGAAACAAAGAATATCACTACCGTGTAAACAAATAGTTTGAGAGTAAGCATTACATAATCTCCAAGATTTTTTTTAGTAAAAAAGAGAATAGATTCTCCGTTTTTATACCGCATACCCTACTATTTTTATTTTTTATTTTGACACCAAGAAATAAAGTGGGGTGATCCAGATTTTTCGCGGTTGTACAAGAATTTCAATATTTGAATTGAGGGTGTAAGACTTATCTGATCTTATCAATTCTTTTCTTTGAATTTTTTTTTTTTCAATAAATCATGAATTTGTCTAGACATTATTAAATTAAAGATATCATCGAAAACTTACAGCAGCTTGCCAAACAAAGGCTAAGAGAAAAAAAAACAGGGGTATTACTGGCATAACATCTACGATTGGATTTAAAAAAGCGTAGGCCTCGGGCAATTTGGCGACGAAAAAACTACTTGAATAAAGAGCAGAATTCAGACAGATACAGATCAAACTAAATATATTAAGCATAACAAACATTTTGTTCTTGAGGATAATTGTATTTTATTTATTTTGATTGAGTTATTAATAAATTGAGTTTTTTATTATTTTATTATTATAAATATGTTATTATTCATAGAAAAGAAAAATGAATAAAAAGAAAATAAGATAGACCAAAAAACTTTCTTTGATTTGAACTCACCCAATCAAAAATCCTTCAATTCTCAAATCAAAAGAGAATAGAATAAACCATACTTTCATACAATATCTTAATTGAATTATATGTAATGATCAATAAATTCTGTTTAATTCTACGTCTACATGTATAAAAATTCTAGTAATCTATTTTATAGATAATAGATATTTAGACTTGAGTTGACGAATAACCAGTACCAATATTAGTGTTTATTAGTGTCGACTAGAAATGGGGCGTGGCCAAGTGGTAAGGCAACGGGTTTTGGTCCCGCTATTCGGAGGTTCGAATCCTTCCGTCCCAGAACATACCTGACCCACGATCATTTTATTAATCTATAAATAAAAAATATATATCTATATCATAATCTATATCATAATAAAATATATCAAAATAAAGATTGTCTTTTCGACCAGTCTTCCGTTTAAGAGTATAATATTGTTTATAGAATGTGATTCTTATTTCTTTTTTTTTTTTATTATTATTTTATTAATCATATCTTTTTCACAAATTTAATCGAGTTCAAATAACACGCATATGAAACGAAATTTTTATTTGTTAAATATTACTGATTTTACAATATGAAATATGAAAAAATAACAACCTAAATCTTCAATCTTTCCTTACATCAGTCTTTTTTTTTTATTAATCATTGATGGTTTAATCCAATATGGATTTATCTTTCTCTTAATGATGATAAAAAGCGAATGGTACTTACTGTAAAACCTTATGCAAATAATGATATAGGGTAGGAAACTATTCAATCAATTAAATCTTTTTAATGATTTCTTATGAGTTCTTGGTACTCTAAGAAGTGTGAAATTGTTGAATTTATCCTATCACGTTACTTGAAGATAGAGATTCAAAATAACTTGTTTATTCGTGTTTATTTATTCATGTTAGTTATAATTAAAAAAAAATTATAAACAATGGGGTTAAATTGATTGAATTCTTGTTGAGACTTCGTCATACATTATCCATTCTTCATATAGAAGAAAAAAGTATAGATTATTATGTACCGACCGAACCGATGATTATTCACGATTCCATAATTGAATCAATTACATACTGGTTCCAAACTGAAGGAATGTTATGGTAAAACTTCGTTTAAAACGATGTGGCAGAAAGCAACGTGCGACTTGAAGGACATGATCAGCTGTGGATTCTTACATCCACCACTTTTTTATATTATATAGGAATGAAAGTGCTCTTGGCTCGACATCATTTGTTCTGTTCCACTGGAACCCTCATTTTTGAGAGTGTTGCCATGTAAATAGTACACGATGGAGCTCGAGTAGAACGTATTGATTAATTTCTCAAGGGCAAGAATCTAAGGTTAGTATCGATCAATAAATTGGAACAACTTCGTAAGTATATTTTAGATATATAAATCTAAAGGATCCAATTCGATAAAATTAAAAAGTTAATTTTGTTGGAATTGGTAAAACTCTTTTGATCAAATCAAAAGTAAAGTGTATTACGTAGGAATCAACCATTCATACGATTCTTTGATAGAAAGAAATCACAAAAAATGGTATGTTGCTGCCGTTTTGAAACGATTTAAAGATCACCGAAGTAATGTCTAAACCCAATGATTCAAGGCAAAGATAAAGATCCTGGAACAAGGAAATACCGTTTTCAATTGTCTCAACAACCAGATCATATTTAAGAATCAAAATAGATTCTAAAGGAGACAAACAAAAAGGGTTAGAGACCACTCAATAAATTTAATACCTAAAAGGTTTCTTTTGAGTTATTTGAGAGTTATTCAACTTGAGTTATGAGGATACAAATAATTTTTTTTTTTGGGGGGGGGGGAGACTAAGAAAAAGTATTTAAACTAAAATCAACAATATAATGAATTTGATGATTTTATGGATCTATTTGATATTATGATTCTATACATAGACATAATTTAGAATTTTCTCGAGCCGTACGAGGAGAAAACTTCTTATACGTTTCTAGGGGGGGGGAGTATTGTTCATCTATCCCAATGAGCCATTTATCGAATCGTTGCAATTGATGTTCGATCCCGACGAGAGGGAAGAGATCTTCGTAAAGTGGGTTTTTATGACCCGATAAAGAATCAAATCTATTTAAATGTTCCTGCTATTCTATATTTCCTTGAAAAAGGTGCTCAACCTACAGGAACTGTTCATGATATTTCAAAAAGGGCGGGGGTTTTTACGGAACTTAGCCCTAATCAACAAATAAAATTCTAATCAACAAATAAAATTCAATTAATGAAATAAAAAAAATGTGTATGATTTGTATATAGCCTTGTATAACCTTTTTGTTTCTTTGCTATTTCCTCTTTTGTTCTATTTATATCATACTAAATTTATTATTGTTACTATAAAAGAGTGTCTTTTATAACGACAAAAATCTATTTCTATTTTATTGATATAAATTTTATTGATATATATAAAATAGATAGAAAAAGATTAAGTGAATAAATAATAAATAAATGAAGTAATTGGGTCTATAAATATAAAATTTTGAGATTACTGTCAATGAGTTAAGGAACAAATAAAAAAACACAAAGGATTTCACTTGCTTATTTTAGTGAATAAACCTCATTTTTTTACTTAATTTATTTTTCCACCAATATTGTATCAATGTTGTGTTGTATAGAAATATTATATATAGTGCCAATCCAACACAAGTCCTTAGTTTTTTTTTTTTCTTATTTTTTCTTATAATTCTAATTGTCTAATTGATTGGAATTGTTAGTTATATTTAGAAATTGTTTTTTCTTTTGTATTCTTTTCTCAACATTCATATTGACAACAGTGTATCAAATAAATATAATCCGATCGTGGATAAACGGATCCATTTATATCTCCGTCCCATAGCTTTTATTTCATTCAAATAATAGGTTCTTGTATTTTCTGTGATACAAGAAGTATTTTTTTGATTAAGATTAAACTCAATAAAAATCTATATATACTATAGAATTAATGGATGACATAAGAGACAAGGAGCTATTTATAAATATTTTACTTTATCCCTATTTTTATCTGAGAATTTTTTCATCGGATCTCTTCATTTTTATTATGTTCAGAATCTAATCAATTAGAATTTTAAAAATTTTTGCTATTTTAATGTTTTGATTGGTTTGGATTGCGTTGTGCAATTCAATCTTTTTTTTTATTGAGATTCCGATTGTATCTACACATTCTAATTCTTTTATTTGGGTTGCTAACTCAACGGTAGAGTACTCGGCTTTTAAGTGCGGCTAGCATCTTTTACACATTTGTATGAAGCAAAAGATTCGTCCATATCATCGGTAGAGTTTGTAAGACCACGACTGATCCTGAAAGGAATGAATGGAAAAAGCAGCATGTCGTATCAATGGATAATTCTAAGAATATTTCATTCTTACCGAATAGGTCCAAAACCTTATTTAAATTGTTTGAATTCTTGTCGTGTAATAAAAAAAATGAATTTGGTCGAGTGAATAAATGGGTAGAGCCCTACTACGGTTCCAATTATAGGGAAACAAAAAGTAATGAGCTTCTGTTCTTAATTTTTGAATGATTACCCGATCTAATTAGACGTTAAAAATATATTAGTGCTTAATACGGGAAAAACTTTTCCCATGAGTGGATTATAAATTTCTTATGAGTCCTAATTATTAGCTATTACCCATTATGGGGTAGAGATAAATGTGTAGAAGAAGGCAGTATATTGATAAAGATTTTTCAAAATCAAAAGAGCGATTGGATTGAAAAAATAAAGGACTTCTAACCATCTTGTTACCCTAGAATGAACATAAATCAATTAGATGGAAAAAGAGAGGCTAGAGAGTCTGTTGATGAGTCTTACTTGTTCCGAGGTATTTTCTTACTATAATACCTTGTTTTGACTGTATCGTACTATGTATCATTTGATAACCCAATAAATCACCTATTTCTTTTCTTGTTCAAATTTAAAATGGAAGAATTTCAAGGATATTTAGAACTAGATAGATATCAGCAACATGACTTCCTATACCCACTTATCTTTCGGGAGTATATTTATGCACTTGCTCATGATCATGGTTTAAATAGATCGATTTTGTTGGATAATGTAGGTTATGACACTAAATATAGTTTACTAATTATAAAACGTTTAATTAGTCGAATGTATCAACAGAATCATTTGATAATTTCCGCTAATGATTCTAACCAAAATAAATTTTTTGGGTACAACAAAAATTTGTATTCTCAAATGATGTCGGAGGGATTTGCAGTCATTGTGGAAATTCCGTTTTCCCTACGATTAGTATCTTCCTTAGAGGCGACAGAAATCGTAAAATCTTATAATTTACGATCAATTCATTCAATATTTCCTTTTTTAGAGGACAAATTCCCACATTTAAATTATGTATCAGATGTACTAATACCCTACCCCATTCATCTGGAAATCTTGGTTCAAACCCTTCGCTATTGGGTGAAAGATCCCTCTTCTTTACATTTATTACGATTCTTTCTTCACGAGTATTATAATTGGAATAGTCTTATTACTCCAAAAAAAATTATTTTTTCAAAAAGTAATCCACGATTATTCTTGCTCCTATATAATTCTCATGTATATGAATACGAATCCATTTTACTTTTTCTTCGTAATCAATCTTCTCATTTACGATTAACCTCTTCTGGTATCTTTTTTGAGCGAATACATTTCTATGAAAAAAAAAAATATCCTGTAGAAGAAGTCTTCGTTAATGATTTTCCGGCCGCCATCTTATGGTTCTTCAAGGATCCTTTTATGCATTATGTTAGATATCAAGGAAAATCTATTCTGTCTTCGAAGGATACCCCTCTTCTGATGAATAAGTGGAAATATTATCTTGTCAATTTATGGCAATGTCATTCTTATGTGTGGTCTCAACCAGGAAGGATTTATATAAACCAATTATCCAA